AATTTTCTAACATTTGACTTCTTACCACTGAAGGATTTGGTCGTACATTTGAAAGATAGCCCAGAAAATCAAGAAAATTATTGGATAATTGGTTTATATGAATCCTATCCGGTTGAGACCAAAAGTAAAAACGACATTCCCATAAATTTACAAGGTAATATTTCCATTTCTTCATCAGAAGGGGAGTTCCTTTTGAAGACATAATGGATTTTCCTTGATATCTGAAATAATGCATGAAAGGATCCTTGAACAACCACGGGATGGTATGAAAATCATTATGAAAAACTACTAAAAAATGTTCTATTTTTCCATAAAAATGTGTTCGATCAAGAAAAGCTCTAGAAGATGTTGATTGTAAATGAGAAGATTGTTTACGGAGAAAAACGAATATGGATTCCGATTCATATACAAAAAAATTATATAGGAACAGGAATAATCTTTGATTCTCTTTTGAAAAAAAGAAATTCATTTTCGTTTTTTGAGTAATAAGACTATTCCAATTATGATACTCGTAGAGAAAGAATCTCAATAAGTGTAAAAAGGGGGCATCTTGTATCCAACAGCGAAGGGTTTGAACCAATAATTCCAGATGGATAGGATGAGGTATTAGTATATCTAATACATGATTTAAATGTGATAATTTTTCCTCTAAAAAGGGAAATATGGAATGAATTGATCGTAAATTAAAAGATTTGGCTATTTCTGTACCTTCTAGGGAAGATACTAATCGCAGTGAGAATGGAATTTCCACAATGACTGCAAACCCTTCTGATATCATTTGAGAATATAAATTTTTATTATGCCCAACAAATTTATTTTGATTAGAATCATTAGCCAAAATAAAAAAATGTTTCTGTTGATACATTCGAGTAATTAAACGTTTAACAATTAGGGAACTATATTTATTGTCATAACCTAAATTTTCCATAGGCTCATAAAGAATCGATTTATTTAACCCATGATCATGAGCAAGTGCATAAATGTATTCCTGAAAGAGAAGTGGATATAGGAAGTCTCGTTCTCTAGATCTATCTATCTTTAAATATCCTTGTAATTCCTCCATTTTTAATTCGATTTAAACTAAAGCAGGGGATTTCTTGGGCCATCAAATGATACATAGTACGATACAGTCAAAACAAGGTATCAAAGTCATATAGTAAGAAAAGAATACATACCTTGTAGATGATTAATCAACGGATTCTCTCTTTTTCCATCCCATCCAATTTTTGTTCGTTATAAGATACCGAGATGGTTAGAAATCCTTTATTTTTGCAACCCGATCGCTCTTTTGACTTTAGATTATGTTTCTCAATATACTGTTTCTTCTACACATTTGTCTCCACTCAGGGATATATTTAATAGTTAGGATTCATAAAAAAAGTGGCGAATCCACTTATTATTTAAGGTTATTTCATAACCTTTTCCCGCACCAGGGACTAATATATTTCTAACGTATAATTAGATCGGGAATTATTCTAATTTAAGAACAGAAGCTCGTTGCTTTTTTTGTTTCCCAATAATTTGAGCCTTTCGGCTCTATCCATTTATTCACTTGATCCAACCATGAATTGATTTTTTGTGCCGCTCTAAGAATTACAAAGAATATTTTGTACCGATCCCGTAAGGATTAAGTACTCTTATCTTAGAGTTATTTATTGATACGACATGCTGTTTTTTCCATTCGTTCCCTCTCAGGATCAGTCGTGGTCTTACAAACTTCTACCAGCGGTATGGACGAATCCGTTGCTTCATCCAAATGTGTAAAAAATTCTAGCCGCACTTAAAAGCCGAGTACTCTACCGTTGAGTTAGCAACCCAAAAATGGAATTATGGTGTGTAGATACGATCGGAATAAAAAAAAGAGATTGGATTGCACAACCCCAACCCCAGCAAAAAAATATTTTTTTTTTTTTTTAATGAATAGATCTAATAAAAATATAAAATATAAGAAATTCCCAGCCAGATAAAGAAAAATATATAAAAAATTATGTATGGGTCGCCCCTTTTTTCTTTTTTTTTCTTTTTATTTTGTTTATTCAGAAGAGACTTGTTTCAATCGAATCCAAGGAACCCATCACTTACATAAAGTAAAAAAGCTTATAGGGCGGGGATAAATGGATCTATTTATCCACGATCAATTATATTTGTTCAATACACTATTGTCAATATGAACGTTGAGAAGAAACAAAAAATTCAAAAAATAATAAGGACTTGTGTTGGATTGGCACTTCATAGATAACCTGGATTACATTCATTACATTACATAGAGAATAAAGTGTATAAAATAGAAAAAAAGAAATAAGGAAGAAGAAAATCTCGGGTTTATTGAATATCCATAAAACTACAATAAGCAAGCTCGTCCCATTTTTTTTAGTGGAGTATCACCAAAAACCACCCGATTGAGGATAATCCCATAAATTTTTTATTCGGTTAGTTCAGATATTTAAACAACCTCCTTTCTACCCCTCTCAGATCATCTCTCATATTGCATATCATATAATAAATCCATTTTTTAGTTATTTATATAAATAATATAATTTAAATAATATAATTAAATTCCTCATTTTCATTTTTTTCTATTTATTATTTTATTTATTTTGATTTCGTGTAATTAAGCGAAGTTCCTTAAATATCTCTGCCTTCTTTGAAATATCATGGACGGTTCCCGTAGGTTGAGCGCCTTTTTCAAGGAAATATAGAATAGCAGGAACATTTGAATAGGTTTGATTCTTTATTGGATCGTAAAAACCCACTTTCCGAAGATCTCTTCCTTCTCTTCGAGACCGAACATCAATTGCAACGATTCGATAGATGGCTCAGTGGGATAGATATAGATCAACAATTCCCCCCTTAGAAACGTATAGGAGGCTTTCTCCTCGTACGGCTCGAGAAAGAATGATTCTAATTTATGTCATAGTATATAACTAGAGTGGAAAATGGATTCATAAAATCATAAATTCAATTAAACTATGATTTTAGATTTTATTCATTTTTTTATTCTTCACTTCCCGAAAAAACCGAAAAGAATAAAATCATTCGTACTTATAACTCGAGTTGGATAGGATAATTCTCAAAGAGTTCAAAGGAAAATCTTGAGTCCTTAGCATTTCATTTATTGAGCTGTCTTTAACCCATTTTTTGTCTCATTTTAGAATCCATTTTGTTATTCCTTATTTTATTCTGCTCAAGTTGTTGAGACAATTGAAAATGGCGTTTTCTTGTTCCAAGATCGTTTATCTTTGTTTTTGAATCATTGGGTTTAGACATTACTTCGGTGATCCTTAATCATTTCAAAATGGCAGCAACATACCTTTTGTGATTTATTGACTATCGAAAAATCATATGAATGGTTGATTCCCGTGTGATACACTTTTGGTCGAAATAGTTTTCCCAATTTCAACAAAAGTTTCAAATTCAAAAGGAAATTTTGTTAGAATGGAATCTTTTCCATTTCTATATCGAAGATATGCTTACGAAGTTGTTCCAACTTATTGATTGACATTAACCCTAGATCCTTACCTCTGAGAAATTAATCTTTTCTGCTCGAGCTCCATCGTGTACCATTTACTTTAACTCACAACCCAACCAAATGGGGGTTCTAGTAGAACAGAACAAACTATGTCGAGCCAAGAGCACCTCATCCTATATAAAAAATGGTGGATGTAAGAATCCACAACCGATCATGTCCTTCAAGTCGCACGTTGCTTTCTACCACATCGTTTTAAACGAAGTTTTACCATAACATTCCTCTAGTTTGGAACCGGTATGGAATTGATTCAATATGGAATCATGAATAATCATTGGCTCAATCGATACATAATAATACAGAACTTTATTTATTTGTTTTTTATTATGTATGGGTATTTTTTCTGGAGAAGTCTCAACAAGAATTTAAGTTTATTAACCCCATATTACATATAAATTATGAATTAAACAATTTATAAAGAATACAAATAAACGAATTCTTCTTTCAATCTGCATCGTCAACAGATTGTTCAAGACAGATCAATCATGAAAAATCCAATTCTTTTTTTTTATCGAACAATTAAACTAAAGAAGGGTCTTTAATCGGGTTTCCAATACCGGAACAGAATGAATATACTCATTAACCTAATAGGCTAGTCCAATGACCGGGGAGGGGGAAGTTGCTCGATAGGAATAGATTCCAAAATTTCACACTTCTTCGAATACCAAGGAGAATGATGAAAATTTTTTCATTTAAAAAATGTACTACTTCGACATCATTATCATTATCATTTATTTGAATCAAGTTTTCCCGTAAAAACCCAATTGAATCATCGACGATTTCACCCAGCTAGATAGATAAAAAAAGGATCTGCTTACAGTATGCTGGACAATCTTGTATAAGCGAAAAGACAAACAGTTGCATACTTTTTTTTACTTGTTTTGTTCCTATTTTTATCCTAAACAAGTTTTGGGAGCCTTCATCCCAGTGATGTAATTAAATTAGTACCAAGACAAGAACTCCCTACTGTTCAGAATTCAGCATCAAACATAGAATTAGTTACCCCATTTTTTTCTTTAGAGATCAAAGAATCTAATCTAAATATAAAAGAAATTAAGGAATATGGGGATTTTCACATTTCGATTCAGAATGCAGCATTGCATTGATAATTCAATTAAATGAATATAGGATGTAAAGTTTTCTAAGTAACTAACTTCAATATGAAGTTGAGCAAGCCGTGCATACACAGGACAGCCCGTCCTGTTTTCTTTTTTAATTATACATTAATCCATATTACTATCCCACCCGGATCACAAATTTATTCTGTATGTCATCGGCACTCAATTCGTTTTGTGAGAAAGAAAGTCAAAGATATTCTTCTTTTATGAATCATTAGAAATCGGAAACAAGGAACTATTAAATAAACATTACACTCTTAAACAGAAGATTTTTAATAGAACAAAAAAATCTTTATTCTGATAGAATTGGAGGGCCCTGGGACGGAAGGATTCGAACCTCCGAGTCGCGGGACCAAAACCCGTTGCCTTACCACTTGGCCACGCCCCATTTAGATTTCTATTCAACACTAATAAACACTAATATAGGTATTGGTTGTTCGTCAATTCCCGCCCAAATATCTATGGAATCCGTTCGAGTGTTGCTAAGATTTAACACGTGTAGTTGTAAAATTTAACTTAATTTATTGATCATTACATATAATTCAATTAAGATATTGTATGAAAGTATGATTCCTTCTATTTTCGTTTGAGAATTTAAGGATTTTTGATTGGGTTAGTCAAAGAAAAAGAAGGATTTTGGGGTCTATTTTAACTTTCTTTATTTTTACCTTATACCGATAACTCAATCAAAATACAATTATCTCCAAGAATGAAACATTTGTTATGCTTAATATCTTTAATTTGATCTGTATCTATCTTAATTCTATACTTCATTCGAGTCATTTTTTCTTTGCCAAATTGCCCGAGGCTTACGCTTTTTTCAATCCAATCGTAGATGTTATGCCAGTCATACCTTTGTTCTTTTTTCTCTTAGCCTTTGTTTGGCAAGCTGCTGTAAGTTTTCGATGAGATCCTTAATACTGTGCTACAAACATTCATGATTTATTCAAAAAAAAAAGATTCTAAAAATCAATTGATAAGATCAGATAAGTCTTACATTATGAACCCTCAATTCAAACATGAAAATTCTTAGATAAGCGCGATGAATCCAGATCACCGCATTTACTCATTCTGACCTTCTACTTCCAGTGAACAAGGACCCTATCGTAATCGTAGGGTCCCCGCAATAACTAATTGTGCGCATGAAAGATCATTTTCATACCGAAAGAGCCTTATTACAAATTACATAAAGAATTTCCGAAAATTCCTTTCTTTTATAGAAACCACTTTATTTCTTGGTTTGGTGTCAAAATGGAATATGTGGTATAAAAATGGATAATCTATTCCCTTTTTACCAAAAATGATCTTATCTTGGAGATTTTGTAATGCTTACTCTCAAACTCTTCGTTTACACAGTGGTGATATTCTTTGTTTCTCTCTTCATCTTCGGATTCCTATCTAATGATCCAGGACGTAATCCTGGACGTGAGGAATAAAAAAAAATAAGGGATTTTTTGTTGCTTGATTTCTTAATTTTCTTATGATGACTTGAAAGAAAATCTCGAGTCATCATAAGAAACGGAAAGAGAGGGATTCGAACCCTCGGTACGAATAACTCGTACAACGGATTAGCAATCCGACGCTTTAGTCCACTCAGCCATCTCTCCCAATTGAACAAAGGATAATTACTATGTTATACATTAAGTAAAGAAAAAGTCTTTATTTATCTTTATTCTATAGATTTTGTATCTGTATCCATAATCTATAGAATAAAGATAACAGATACAAAAGATACAAATTTTATCAGTTTTTCAGTAATAAAATTAGAATTACATTTAGATAAGGGAATACCCACAAAAGTAGAAGTAAAGAATACCTCTTTGATTTCGTACAAAAGCTTCTTTTATTCCCCGGCCTGGCCTGGTTAGTACCCTGGTCAGCACCTAGCCAGACCATTTGTTGTTTTGTTCCAATGAATCATAAATGAAATTATTTCTCTGATTTTAAAACAAAAATACATTGAATCAACGACAATACGTATGGGGGCTGTTTTTATTCCTATATTATAGGGTATAAGTGCCATTTCTTATTATTTTCTTTCTTACTTTTCTTTTATCGATTTAGATTAGAAGAAAAATATATATATATAACTAACTGTGGATTCTTGCAAATGTCTTTTTATGTTCTGACTTCAATGGTTCTTTCGGACCACACCTCACACCTGTCACTAAATAACTCACCCAGGGTATAACTCATTATTTCAAAAGGCTTTCCTTTGCCTATCTCATCAAGTTCCCCCCGAAAAACACGTCAAGATTCTAATTTCATTATTTTGTTTTGATACTATCTTGATTACGTATGATCCTCTTGTTCGACAAATGGTCCATTCATATACAATAATCATATTGTAGCGGGTATAGTTTAGTGGTAAAAGTGTGATTCGTTCTATTAACAACTTAAATAGTTAAGGGGTCCTTCGGTTTTATTCATATTCCGATTAAAAACTTTATTTCTTAGAAAGGATTTAATCCTTTACCTCTCAATAAACAATTTGAGGAAGAATATACATTCTCGTGATTTGTATCCAAGGGTCAATTATAAATTGAAAAAAAAAAAAAAATTGGATTATGGAATCGCGAAGCATAATTTTTTTGAGTTGGATAAAGACTTCCAATTGAATGAGTATGAGTAAAGAATCCATGGAGGGAGATACTCAAAGTATTTTTTTTTCTAATCGTAACTAGATCTTCCATTTTTTTTCGAGGGGCGATTGAAGCGAAATAGCTATTAAAATTAAACGATGACTTTGGTTTACTAAAGCCATCGACATATTGTTTCAGCTCGGTGGAAACACAATAATTTTCCTCAGGATTCGCACAAGTAGAAATAAAGAACGAAGTAACTAGAATAGAAGGA